TTCTCATGGATCTATCCCTTTTTTTTTTTCTCGAGTTAACCAAAACAAAAGAGGTTATGAGTTTCAAACTTTAGTTTTGCTTAATAATTTAATAAGTAATAAGTTTTATCTTTTCTCCCACCTTCATAAAACATAGGCATTTCCACTATCATTAGAATTTTCTGAAAGGTAACTATCTCGGTTTCATATATAAATTTATATAGAATCCTTGAAAAAGACTTTCCTTTATAAGAAGGAAAAGACTTACTATCTTTGGGATCTGATGCTACACCGCTGCTCAATACCTTAGGGGATCAACTCTATTACATAAGTTGATTCCTAACTTTTATCTCATATCATGACAATAAATAAGCAGTTCTTTATTGTATCGGCTCAAAACCTCGCGAATTGATCTTTACGATGCTTCCTCTATCAATTAGATCCTTTATCCATAGAATAAAGTACCTAGGCATACCTATTTCTTCCTATTCATATTTCGACTTCTATGACGTTTATTTCTTTGCTACAGCTGATAAAAATCGTTGTTTTGAACGATACATATGTAGAAAGCCTATTTTTTTATAGTATTTTTAAATGGATTTGCTCTTTCTTTCCCTTTTTATTTCTATAGTAGAGATAGTCGCACGTAATGACAGATCACGGCCATATTATTAAAAGCTTGTGGTAAGAATGGATTCCGCTCTAGTGCACGAAAATAATATTCCAAAGCTTTCGTATGTTCTCCGTTCCTTGTGTGGATAAGGCCTATGTTATAGAGTATATAACTTCGATCATAGGGATCAATTTCTAGTCGCATAGCTTCATAATAATTCTGTAAAGCTTCAGCATAATTTCCTTCGGATTGAGCCGACATCCGTTACGGTCGTCCAAAGAATCTCCGTTTCAGAACCGTACATGAGATTTTCATCTCATACGGCTCCTCTTTATGTGCATAATGAAAATAATACATAGAAAAAAAAAAAAAGATTGAAATATTCTCATTATAAACTGAGCAGGGCTAGTGTTTTTACAAAAAATCTCTAGCCAACCTTCTTGTAAAAGATTTTTCCTTAACATCAAGTATGTTGTTACTAGATAAAAAGGGGTGACTTCAACAATTTCTTTGTCTTAAACGCCTCTTAATTTTCAGGAATTAGTCACTTCAACAGTCTTCGATGGTTATACGGGTATCCAAAACACGAACGAGATGGATGTTTGTTGTCCCAACCATTCTTGTTAGTCCCGATCCTGATAAGGAAAAGGGAGAATTTATAACAAAGTTTTAGTATTGTTGATTTCTAGGAGTAGTGCCTCTTCCTCTATGCCTCCTATTGGTACTGGCGCAGTAGGTTTGACCTAACCCTATAGGTGTAACCTTTCGCTCAATACTTTAGAATCAACAATTAAAGTATTTAAGGCTGCATTAATCGGGGATACACGACAGAAGGACTTGTTTTATTTACAAACTTCACCTTCAACAAGCGTAAATTTATTTCAAAATATTTTTTCTTTCTATCCCGAATAATCTTTCTTTCTCCTAAGACTGAGAGCGGTAAAAAATTTTATATTTATATAAAATATAAAAAATATATATATATATAAATAAATATATATAAATAATAATAATATATATATAAATAATAATAATAATAATATAAATAATAATATATTAATTATTAATATAATATTAATTATTAATATAAATTAATATAAATAATAATAAAAAATAACATAATCAAATCACACCATCTCTGTAATAGGCGAATGCCTCTTTTTCTCCTGAAGTTGTTGGAATTATTCGTAATAAGATATTGGCTACAATTGAAAAGGTCTTATCAATAAAATTTCCATTTATTCGAGATCTAGACATATGAAGAAATCCATTATATAATTTCTTTTAATTACCTTTTCGTGAGAAAAGAATCCCACAAACAAAGGAATTTTACAGTACGAAATAACATAAAAACAGACTCATTAAAAAAGATAATTTTCTATTCAAATTGTTTCTTTTTGATGGGAATCGCTAAAAAATAAGAAATATTTGAATCCAATTAGATTTCATCCATATAGTAGTATAAGAATGAAGGGAACTATTCCAATTTCATCAAGAAGAATCAAAGAATTTATCCTACAGATTAGGATAATTCGAGAAATTTTGATTGAATTAAATTCTGTATGACCAAAGAGGAAAAAGAATCGAATAATCATTCTATGATGGATGAAAATAGAATAACTATACGTTTTGTGTTGTGTGTATAATGGGTATACGCTATAGAATCAAATATCAAAATTCCTGGGACGTTTTGGAATAAACCTATGGGGTAATAAGTTGGGGTAAGGGGTTCTTGTTGAAAGATCTAAAACGGGAAAGGAAAGTCATTTTCGAATTTTTATGAAAATAGAATAATAGTCTAATAATAGTCTAAACTAAATAGAATCAATGATCTAAAGATATCCATTAAACAGAGTCTAAAAAAATGGATCAATCGGTGGATTCGTTCCAATTCATTTATTTAACCCG